GATAACCTTTAGGCTTGTCATCCAGGAACTTGTTCGGAAATACCGTAATGAAAGGAACATAGGAGTTTGTCGCTAGGTATTTGACCAAATAGGATCGTCCAGTTCCTATAGAACCTATCACTAAAATACCCCTAGAAGGGGATAGGGCTAAGCGGAGCGAAAAGGGTTTTCCATGAGATGGGAAATGAGAACTATTAGCCCCACACGAGGTTTGTGAATAAGTGATTGTCTGATAATGAGCAAGGAATATCCGTCTTTCTGCTAAACAGGATCTATTGAACTCATAATTCATTAGATACTTTTTATGAATGTCAACTAAGTATCGTAAGTAAATGGATCCCGGTTGTTCAATCATTTGATAACCAGAGTCATTCTTTGATAAACGATCACTATGAGTCAGACTCAATAGAATTTGATCAATCCTTTTTTCCGTCGTTAAGGTGGAGAACTGAACCAAGAATTCTCTTTCTTCATCATCAATCGAATCACTGTTCGCGACCCAGGATTCTATTTTATCATCAATCCAATCACCGTTCACGTTTTTTCTTTTTCTTATCAATGAATAGATCTCTTTACTTGTACGACTTAGATGTCTCGTATTTCTCGAAAAAGTGATTCGATTGATGGGATTTGGTATGATACTGATGAGATCGATGAGATTGATATTCAAATATTTCTTCTTAGAACGTATTGATTTGACCCCATAAGCGGGACCACCACCCAATAGCATGTTGCCGCCAGAAGCAGAATCCCGTATTTCTTCCAGAGAATCTCCTAATTGTTCCAGAGCAACTAGAAAGAGATTCTTTAACCAGAAAGAATTCAGTTCAGATGTAGGATACCTATCCAGAAGTTTTCGCAACTCAATCATGTATGATGGAATCATCAAAGATTTGATCTTTTCTAACTCTGTCTGTAACTCACTAGAGGCTCGGAAAACAAAGAGAAGATGTGTACGAACGAGATATCCAGCAACAAGAAGAAGGAAAAGAATTGAATAGAGGAACTCCCAAGCATTTGGTGATCTCAGATGTGTCCATATCAATGGAATGGGTGACTCATTATTTCGATGAATCATTTCTTCGGACAGAAGAAGATTCTGTAAACACTTACTCGAACTCTCACTTATCAGATTCCGTTGTGGAAGAATCGACCACCACTTTTTCTGAGGAATTGGCCATGATATATCTGATCCATGCCTAATATCATGAAAAACGGACACAAAATTTTGACTGCCACTTAGGGAATATTGAAAGGGAATATTCAATATCAAATAAATATTGTTTTTTAAGGTGAAATAAAGATATTTACACCCCGTCCAAGTAAGGAACCATGGCATATAGGTTTGGAACAAATTCCATTTTGAGAGATTTGAAAAAGCACTATCTCGTTGAAGGGTTCTACCTACTTCCCCCTTCTCAACGTTTTTCTTTAGACAAAGACTCAGTTCTTTCCTCTTTCCGGACGGCACATATTTCTCAAAACATGGAGTGTGAATCAAACCCATGTTTGAATTGAAACGGAGATAGTGATGCAAGTTTTTCCCTTCTGAATCAGATAGATTCATATCTGAAAGAAGCTGACAATAAGTTCTTTCAAAATTGACTATTTGTTCCTCTATTACAGGTGTTCCAGAAATGTCTGCAATCGAGTAAATAGGAACGGATGGATCGGATCGAATTGAAAAATGGAAAGATTTGTACAAGTTATACGTTTCGTTACCACTTTGTGGAACATTGTTAGGTATGAATATGCCAGATACCTGTGACTCAATTGGTGAAATAGTCTCTCTCTCTCCCAAAACATGTTTTTTTTTACTGAAACACAAAGAAAATATTTTGTTGCGAATGCACAAGATATTGGGGAATTGTGCATACGTAAAATCATAATTATGGATACGGGTCTTTTCCCCATCAAAATGGAATCCTTTGTTACAATAGAACCAGAAGCGATGGGGATGATTCAAGAATTGAAGTCTATTTGCTCTATAAAAAGAAGATATCAATGAACTTTTCTGAGGATTCAACCAATTGTTTCGATCGTGGGATATCATTGATAAATAGGAATCCGTGTTCTCAAAGGATTTCCTGCGATTTTTTCTAGTACGGAATGAGTCAATCATGCACTTTTGTATCTTGTTGAACAAAAAAGGTAATATTGTTCCTGTATTGATTAAAAATTTCGATCTTTGGGAAGTATCATGATCATACAATAAGAAGGGTTTCAATTTATTCAAATAAACGATTTGAACACCTATTGATTCTAACAACTGATTGCCGGGTTGATCATTCAGACCTTTCAATTCATAGATGTGGATTTCGGCCCTATGAATGGAGATATTCCCGAAACTCACAACGAAAAAAGGAAGTGACTTAGATAAAAAGAGAAGCGACTTGGACAAAAGGAGAAGTGACTTGGACAAAAAGAAACGAAGTGACTTGGACAAATCTTGTTTGTCGATAACCTCGGACCAATCAATCGAATATTGATTAATACGTAATCGATCGAACATTACTTGAAAACGGTGTTTCTGCTCAGAAACGAAATGCTCCAAATATTCCTGGAAATTCTTGCTTCCATTGGAGCATTTGTATCTATATACATTAGGATCCAGATTCGTGGATCTCTCGGTTCGAGAAATAAGAGGATCGAACCACTTCTTCTTAATCTTTTTCAAATTGGATAAATGTTGGTTGATCTTATCTATTATTATAGTTAGATGATTCAGAATATCATTTCCTATTGGGTGCTTTTGAATTCCTATGGGATGCTTTTGAATTCCATATGCGAAGTTGGAATCGGGTCGATTCATTAAAAAGAATCGATTCAATACATTTCTTATGTACCCATAGGTACTATATTGGATTTGAATCTGATTTCGGATCAATCTATATTGATGGATCGCCTCCATTATGTTGTTGTGAGCAAATACCGCTATTTTTGGTTTTGGATCTTCCAAATCATTCCCGCAGGAGATCCGGACCGATTTTTTTTTTATCTTTCGATAAAAAGATTCATTCTCTTCATCAAAAATAGAAGGTAGAACCAATAAAGATTTCTTTTTCGATTCATCCCCGGAGTTGAATACCTCATTCAATAATTTTCCGTAGGAATCAATAGACAAGCCAAATTCCTTATTCTGATAGGCTAAACCCGGCTCGGTTATTGATAGAGTGAATAGATCTGCCATTTCTTGAAATGTCTCTTCTAATTCAAACTCGTGGTGCAACCTGTATCCCCCTTTGTTCCGATCATGGAATAGATGAAATAAATCAAAAAATGCATTTTCGTTCAAGAATGAAATCTTATTGGAACTGTCCATATCCGGTTCATCCTTCGGAACCATATCCCATCCCGGATCTGCTGCAATCGAATGAACTGAGGAGGTATTTTGTAAATACGTAATTATCTTGAATATATCAACTATTTCTTTATTTTTCGATCGCCTCGAAGGGACAAAAGAAACACCTTGTTGTTTCTTCAACAATTTCTGATCTATAGTCGACCTCTCGGTAGGATTCAAACCCAGATGAAGTTCTGACCATCTATCAGAGAAAAAAGAACGAATTGATCTTGTAGGATTCCCAAGAAATTCTTCTATTTCTTCTGGAAGCAGATGATTATTCATCTGCTTCTCACGTTCCGGGAATAGCCGAGCCATTGAGGAATATCCGGAAAGGTATTTTGAGAATCGATCTGATTTTATCTCTGTTCGTTCCGTTTGAAGAAAGGAAGTATCTAAAAGAATTGATCTTTCTTTTAGTTGCTGAATCTCTGTTTGATTGATCAATGTGTGATATTCCGAACCCTCATTACTAATGGAATTGAAAGGATCTATGGATTGATCAGAAAATCCTTTCGATTGGCTAGAATCCGTTACTTGAAAGAAAATGGATCTTATGGAATCATATTGAATATTTGACGATACATTCCGTACCTTGCTAAAAACCCGATTCCTGTTTACCAACCACGCATTGTCTAACCAAATCAAATTATCTCTCGAGACGTTCCTCAAAAAATCCGATTTGTGCCGATTCTTCCCCCCAATAACGAAGAGATCTTGGCGGAATTGCCACATATGAAATTGAGCACAATTTTGCAAAAAAATACCCCCCTTGTTTCTCGAGAGGAGATGGGAAACATGTTCAATCTCGTTTGATTGAATAGTCGCTTCAGCTCCTTGTTGTTTGAAGAAACCCCCCCCATCAATTGGTCTTTTTTCACGAAAAGCAGACATGAGATAACAAATCAAATGTTTCACTAAAATTTCGAATAGCTGTCCCGAATTCAAGTTGATTATGTTTCGCTTCTTACTCGGAGAAAGGCGGTCAAAGAATTTCCAATCATGGTCCTTGCGGATCGGATCATTCGTATAGGATACAAAAAAAAACTCCAGATATTTTATATCTTTCTCTTTGAATGAGATCTCAATTCCAGCTGCAATTTCATTCGATATCTTACAGCTGGAATTCCTCTTTTTTACGATCACATTCCTCCATCGCCGCGAACCCCAGTTAGATTCAGACATGATACACTTTTTAGTTATTGGAAGTACCCAAGTACTTTCTTTCGGATCCATGAAACAACTCTCATAGATCTTTTTCCCTTTTGGAAGATACAGGAGCGAAACAATCAACCTATTGAGATTGGAAGACCAAAAGGATTCTTTCAATGTATAATTGGGGGGTCCAATGGAGCGCAGAGGTTTAGGAAGAAGCCCCATCAAATAGATATTTTTTCTTTCGACCCTATTTCGATTGTATATAAGGACCGCTACTACAAGTACAAGCAGTACTACACCTTTGATCGTGCAATGTCGACGAATTGAACCCTGTGAATCACGTGAAATTAGGACACTCCAAATTCGGGAATCAAAAAGTTTCATAAAGCGCTCTTGGTGGAAAAAAAAGGAAGTGAAAGATTTCACCGAATCGGGTTGGATCCATGAATCCAAGAAATCGCGAGAATTCTTGATTTCTCTCAATTCGAAGATCCAGGATTTGAATTGATGTCCTCTCATTTCATTGATTCCTCCTAAAGAATCCAAAAGAATCAAAGTGAATTGAATTTGGGTCACTCGCGATGTACAATGACCCCAGTGAAGCATCCATGGCTGAATGGTTAAAGCGCCCAACTCATAATTGGCGAATTCGTAGGTTCAATTCCTGCTGGATGCAGGCCAACGGGGACATTCAATAAGGCTAGTTCCACTGGCTCCGTATCAATGGAATCTCATCATCCATACATAACGAATTGGTATGGTATATTCATACCAACCATAACATATGAAGAGTAAGAACTAGAATTCTTATCGATACTGGAACTCGTGGGGAAGAAAGTAGATTTATGGATGGAATCAAATATGTAGTCTTTACAGAAAAAAGTATTCGGTTATTGGGGAACAATCAATATACTTCTAATGTCGAATCAGGATCAACTAGGACAGAAATAAAGCATTGGGTCGAACTCTTCTTTGGCGTCAAAGTAATAGCTATAAATAGTCATCAACTCCCGGGAAAGGGTAGAAGAATGGGACCCATTATGGGACATACAATGCATTACAGACGTATGATCATTACGCTTCAACCGGGTTATTCTATTTTACCTCTTATAGAGAAGAGAAAAGAATTTAAGTAAAAAAAAAAAGAAAAAAAATACTAAATAACACGGCGATACATTTATACAAAACTTCTACCCCGAGCATACGCAAAGGATCCGTAGACAGTCAAGTGAAATCCAATCCGCGAAATAATTTGATCTATGGACAGCATCGCTGTGGTAAAGGTCGTAATTCCAGGGGAATCATTACCGCAGGGCATAGAGGAGGAGGCCATAAGCGTCTATACCGTAAAATCGATTTTCGACGGAATGAAAAAGACATATCCGCTAGGATCGTAACCATAGAATATGACCCTAATCGAAATGCATACATTTGTCTCATACACTATGGAGATGGTGAGAAAAGATATATTTTACATCCCAGAGGGGCTATAATTGGAGATACCATTGTTTCCGGTACAGAAGTTCCTATATCAATGGGAAATGCCCTACCTTTGAGTGCGGTTTGAACTATGGATTTACGTAATTGGAAGTAACCAATTAGGTTTACGACGAAACCTAGAAATTGATCACTGATCCAATTTGAGTACCTCTACGGGATAGACCTCAACAGAAAACTGAAGAGTAACGGCAGCAAGTGATTGAGTTCAGTAGTTCCTCATATAAAATTATTGACACTCAAGATATGGTAATATGGAGAAGACAAAATTGTTTGAAGCACGGACAAAAGCGGAAGCGACCCTTGTTTCAAAGAGAAGAGGATGGGTTATTCACATTTCATTTGATGGTCAGAGGTGAATTGAAAGCTAAGTGGTGGTAATTCTAAAAATCCCCCCGGGGAAAAGATGTCTCCTACGTTACCCGTAATATGTGGAAGTAGCGACGTAATTTCATAGAGTCATTCGGTCTGAATGCTACATGAAGAACAGAAGCCAGATGACGAAACGGAGAGACCTAGGATGTATAAGATCATAACATGAGTGATTTGGCAGATTTGTATTCCTATATATCCACTCATGTGGTACTTCATCACATGATTCATATAAAATCCATCTGTCTAGATATCATCATATAATATCTATATATACATCCGGAAAGCCGTATGCTTTGGAAGAAGCTTGTACGGTTTGGGAAGGGGTTTTTATTGATCAAAAAGAAAAATCTACTTCAACCCATATGCCCTTAGGCACGGCCGTACATAACATAGAAATCACGCTTGGAAAGGGTGGACAATTAACTAGAGCAGCAGGTGCTGTAGCGAAACTGATTGCAAAAGAGGGTAAATCGGTCACATTAAGATTTCCATCTGGGGAGGTCCGTTTGATATCCAAAAACTGCTCAGCAACAGTCGGACAAGTGGGTAATGTTGGGGCAAACCAGAAAAGTTTGGGTAGAGCCGGATCTAAGTGTTGGCTAGGTAGGCGTCCTGTAGTAAGAGGGGTAGTTATGAACCCTGTAGACCATCCCCACGGGGGTGGTGAAGGGAGGGCCCCGATTGGTAGAAAAAAACCCACAACCCCTTGGGGTTATCCTGCGCTTGGAAGAAGAAGTAGGAAAAGGAATAAATATAGTAATCGTTTTATTATTCGTCGCCGTAAATAGGAATATTAAAAATCAAATAAATATTGTTTTTTACTCGTCTTTTCAAAAAAAAAAGGGGGGGGAATAATAGGCCGTGACACGTTCACTAAAAAAAAATCCTTTTGTAGCTAATCATTTATTGGAAAAAATAAAGAAGCTTAACATGAGAGAGGAAAAAGAGATAATAGTAACTTGGTCCCGGGCATCTACCATTATACCCACAATGATCGGCAATACAATTGCCATTCATAATGGAAAGGCGCATTTACCTATTTATATAACGGATCGTATGGTGGGTCAAAAATTAGGAGAATTTGCACCTACTCTTACTTTCCAGGGACACGCGAGAAACGATACTAGATCTCTCCGTTAATAAAATAAAGTGAAATAGGTGCTCATCGTTCATTGGCGGGAGGCGAACCTTATCTTATGTCAAAGTGGAGAAAGTGGAAGAAGACCTTGAAAAAGCAGAAGATGAAGAGGAGCTCGAGTACACAAGTACAAGCTTTAGCTCAACGTATATGTATGTCTGCTCACAAAGCACGAAGAGTCATTGATCAGATTCGTGGGCATTCCTACGAGAAAACACTTATGTTACTGGAACTCATGCCTTATCGAGCATTTTATCCCATTTTTAAACTGGTTTATTCTGCAGCAGCAAATGCTAGTCACAATAAAAGTTTCAACGAAGCTGATTCAGTCATTAGTAAAGCCGAAGTCAATGGGGGTACTATCGTGAAAAAGTTAAAACCCAGGGCTAGAGGACGTAGTTATCCGATAGAAAGACCCGCCTGTCATATAATTATTGTATTGAAGGATAGCTCTAAAAAGAAAACAGATCAGGATATATTTTTAGAAACAAAAAATGTATGGAGAGATCCTATAATAGAAAGATATATAGAGAAGGAGAGAGAGAGAGAAAAAAAAGATGGGTCAAAAAATAAATCCACTTGGTTTCCGCCTTGGCGAAAACCAAAGTCATCGTTCCCTTTGGTTCGCACAACCAAAAAGTTATTACATAGGTCTCCAGGAAGATGAAAAAATACGGGATTGTATCAAGATATATGTACAAAAAAATATAAGAGTATCTTCAAGTTTCGAAGGAATTGGAATTGCACATATAGAGATTCAAAAAAAAATGGACTTGATCCAGGTCATAATCTATATTGGATTCCCAAATTTGTTAATAGAAGGCCAAGCACGAGGAATCGAAGAATTGCAGATCAATGTACAAAAGGGGCTTCATTCTGTGAATCGGAGACTTAACATTGCTATTACAAGAGTTGCAAAACCTTATGGACAACCTAATATTCTTGCAGAATATATAGCTCTACAATTAAAGAATAGGGTTTCGTTTCGAAAGGCAATGAAAAAAGCTATTGAATTAACTGAACAAGCAGACACAAAAGGAATTCAAGTGGAAATTGCAGGGCGTATCGACGGAAAAGAAATTGCACGTGTCGAATGGATCAGAGAAGGTAGGGTTCCCCTCCAAACCATTCGAGCTAAAATTGATCATTGTTCCTATACAGTTCGAACTGCCTATGGGGCATTGGGCATCAAAATTTGGATATTTGTAGACGAGCAATAATGGACCCTTCCTTTGCTTGCCATTCTATTCAGTGATAGAACAAAAACTACAAACTATTCCCTTTCACTTCAATAAAAAAAAAAAATGAAAAATGAGCAATTCTAATTCTATAAGGTTGAATAAAAATTCGATTGACCTTTTGGTGGAACTGCTATGCTTAGTGTGTGACTCGTTGGTTTTTTATTTAAAGTTGGGATTCAAAAAACAGACCAGCCCCTAACTAATAACTATAAAAACTAGTAACCAACTCATTGCTTTGTATTATCGAGATCCAAGGAAGCAGTCGCCATATGATGTATCGATCATATAGTTGTAGCAACTGAAATCTTTTTTTTTTCCATAAAGGAAAAATCCATTTATAGGTTGGAAAAAAAAAATAGAGGGATGTGGGTAACTGGAAGGGCGAGAGAAAGAGAGAAGGAGAATCTCCATGATATATGATTCCAATATGTATGGTCTATCAATCACATCATATCATAAAAGGCAGTGTGATAAAGCATCAATACTGATTCGTCCATAATTAGATGAATACGGTTCATAAGAAAAATACAAATAATAAAGAGCCCCGAGTCAATAGAGACTGAGGAGATTGGCTCGGGAACGAATTTAATTAGGAGCTCCATTGCATAGTTCAGGCCTAGCCATTAATGGAAAAGCTATGGGAACGACGAAACCTGTGACTGCGGAAGATTCTATTGAAAACGAATCCTAATGATTCATTGGGTGGGATGGCGGAATCAACCAGGAACCAATTAATTTCTTCTGATAGGTCATGGGTTCCCCCTACGAATGAAGCAAATATGGAAAGAGTCAATATTCGCCCGCGAAACCATTATTGGATTGCAGTATTTTGACAGATTCGGTAAAGGTCAAGGATTCATTTTCAAAAGAAAGGCATTATCCCATATAAATAAAATAGAAATATCCGTCTAGCCGTATATACTATATACTATACGGCTTCCCGTGTGACAGATTAAATATCAATAAATTCCATGATTCAGTGTATTATTCATTCAATAAATACATATACGTAATATTATTGAATCGTTTCATTCGCGAGGAGCTGGATGAGAAGAAACTCTCATGTCCGGTTCTGCAGTAGAGATGGGATTGAGAAACAACCATCAACTATAACCCCAAAAGAACCAGATTCCGTAAACAACATAGAGGAAGAATGAAGGGAATATCTTATCGAGGCAATCATATTTGTTTCGGCAGATACGCTCTTCAGGCACTTGAACCCGCTTGGATCACATCTAGACAAATAGAAGCAGGACGACGAGCAATGACACGATATGCACGCCGTGGTGGAAAAATATGGGTACGTATATTTCCCGACAAACCCGTTACAGTAAGACCTACCGAAACACGTATGGGTTCGGGGAAAGGATCTCCCGAATATTGGGTATCTGTCGTTAAACCCGGTCGAATACTTTATGAAATGGGCGGAGTATCAGAAACTGTAGCCAGAGCAGCTATTTCAATAGCTGCGTGCAAAATGCCTATACGAACTCAATTCATTATCGCGTGATAGGTATGTGAAGGGTATTTGTGATGAAAAATACAATCGCAGATTTTTGGATTTCTGGGCAGACAATATTTCTCTCTTTTTCCTTTGCCTTTTGCATTGAAAGAGCAGATTCAAAAAAAAAAAAAAAATGATATGATTCACCCTCAAACCCTTTTGAATGTAGCGGACAACAGCGGGGCTCGAGAATTGATGTGTATTCAAATCATAGGAGCTAGTAATCAACGATATGCTCATATTGGTGACGTTATTGTTGCTGTAATCAAAGAAGCAGTGCCCAATATGCCTCTCGAAAGATCAGAAGTGATCAGAGCTGTAATTGTACGTACATGTAAAGAACTCAAACGCGACAACGGTATGATAATACGATATGATGACAATGCAGCAGTTGTCATTGATCAAGAAGGAAATCCAAAAGGAACTCGAGTTTTTGGAGCGATCGCGCGGGAATTGAGACAGTTGAATTTCACTAAAATAGTCTCATTAGCTCCTGAAGTCTTATAAATACTAGTAGATGAGACCGTGATAGAGTATAGTCAGGTCTCTGAAATAGATTACGTTAGTAGATTGTGTCTCACGCATATACCTTTAATAATTCATAAATAAATAAGAAAAAATGAAAAAAAAAAAGGAACATGTTGATTATATCAAAACTGGAAGGCACCCATAATTTTAGTTCGTCATGGGTAGGGACACTATTGCCGATATAATAACTTCTATAAGAAATGCTAACATGGATAAAAAAGGAACGGTTCGAATAGCATCTACTAATATCGCCGAAAACATTGTTAAAATACTTCTACAAGAAGGGTTTATTGAAAATGTTAGGAAACATAGGGAAAACAACAAATATTTTTTGGTTTCAACCCTGCGACATAGAAGGAATAGGAAAGGAACATATAGAACTATTTTAAAGCGTATCAGTCGTCCCGGTCTACGAATCTATTCCAACCATCAACGAATTCCTAGGATTTTAGGTGGAATGGGGGTCGTAATTCTTTCTACTTCTCGAGGTATAATGACAGATCGAGAAGCTCGACTAGAAAGAATTGGGGGAGAAATTTTGTATTATATCTGGTGATCCTTCTGGTATCCGAATTTGATCCGTAACTTGCTATTTGGGAAAAAGAGAGGAAAGACGAATTGTCTACTATTACTCCTCCTCCATTAGTTGATACTTCAAGGGGGTTACCTGGAATGAAAGAACAAAAATTGATTCACGAAGGTTTAATTACTGAATCACTTCCCAATGGTATGTTCCGAGTTCGTTTAGACAATGAAGATCTGATTCTAGGTTATGTTTCGGGGAGGATCCGACGGAGTTTTATCCGGATACTACCAGGAGATAGAGTCAAAATCGAAGTAAGTCGTTATGATTCAACTAGGGGACGTATAATTTATAGACTTCGCAACAAAGAGTCGAATGATTAGGCGGCTTTTTATTTGAATTTAAACATTCCTTTCATGGGAATACAATTCGAGGTTCAAAATTTCAAGAGACTTATTTTCTTCCAAGGAGTATATTTGGAATTAAGGAATAACAAATATGAAAATAAGGGCTTCCATTCGTAAAATTTGTGAAAAATGTCGACTGATCCGTAGGCGGGGACGAATTATAGTAATTTGTTCCAATCCGAAACATAAACAGAGACAGGGGTAATCTTTCTAACAAGGGACTTTCTAAACGGTCCGATGTACAAATAAAGGATCTGTTTTGACATGAAATGGATATATCCGTATATCTCCGACTCATATTTATGAGATGATAAAATATGACAAAAGCTATACCAAGAATTGGTTCACGTAAGAATGGACGTAGAATACAAAAAGGAGTTATTCATGTTCAAGCGAGTTTCAACAATACCATTGTGACTGTTACAGATGTAATAGGTCGGGTGGTTTCTTGGTCCTCCGCTGGTACTTGTGGATTCAGAGGCACAAGAAGAGGGACACCATTTGCTGCTCAAACCGCAGCAGGAAATGCTATTCGTACGGCAGTGGATCAGGGTCTGCAACGAGCAGAAGTCATGATAAAAGGCCCTGGTCTCGGAAGAGATGCAGCATTACGAGCCATTCGTAGAAGTGGTATACTATTAAGTTTCGTACGTGACGTAACCCCTATGCCACATAATGGATGTAGGCCTCCTAAAAAAAGACGTGTGTAGAAATTMAAATTGAATGGATTGCAATAGAAATAAATGATTCAATGATCTGATCAAACAATAATATTAGTATGGTTCG